TTAGTAATCGTAAAGACTCTATAAACAGGATAAAAGAGTCAATTCTTATCATAAGTTATGAAAAAAAAAATGAATGTTCCCTTACCTTATTAAAATGTAGAAAATAAAGAATAGAAATCTTGCTTTTATTTTTCTAGATTCCCCGATAACTTCCATTTTTTACTAGGAATCCCTGTTGGATAGTATTCTAACGAATCCTTTGATAACTTGTAAGAAACTCTTTTGGTCTTTATTAGAAGATAAGTATAAGAAAACAAGAATAATCATAAATATAAAGGTAAATAGGTACACTTATTTAGTTCTATATTTCTTGTACCTATACCTATTATTATATACTGATAATAGATATACTTATCATAAGATATCTTTAAAACAGGTACAAATATTAAATTGAGGTATCCATTCTATGACAACTTTCAACTTACCCTCTTTTTTTGTGCCTTTAGTGGGTCTAGTATTTCCGGCACTTGCAATGGCTTCTCTATCTCTTCATGTTCAAAAAAACAAGATTGTCTAGATTATTCAGGACCTAATCTCATCCATTTTTTTCAAGGCTCGGACTTGGATCATAATACAGATATCCATTTAGTAGAATAGGGTACGGTGCGTGTCTTCTTCCGAACACAAACGAAAAGGCTGTTATGCGCGTGTAACCATGACATGATATATGGTATGGTGCATTATATCTATTTTATTTTTATTTAAAAGGAATTAGCAAATGTCTGAAATGAAAAGTAAAAGTATCTATATGGATGTAGATATCCATAGTGGGATCATATGAAGATATATATATTTTTTTTATCTAACTGATTCGATGAATTACTCCTAATGGTTCACATGATAATAATAGTGCTAGTTGATGAGAGTTACTTTGGGAATAAAAAAAAATAAAGAAAGTCAAATTAATTTGGGTTATTCTCTCAATTCCAATAAAATGAAACAACTGGATCTAGTATGAACTGGCGATCAGAACGTATATGGATAGAACTTATAGCGGGGTCTCGAAAAACAAGTAATTTCTGCTGGGCCTGTATCCTTTTTTTAGGCTCACTAGGATTCTTATTGGTTGGAACTTCTAGTTACCTTGGTAGGAATCTTATATCCTTATTTCCTTCTCAGCAAATTATTTTTTTTCCACAAGGGATCGTGATGTCTTTCTATGGGATCGCAGGTTTGTTCATTAGCTCCTATTTGTGGTGCACAATTTCGTGGAATGTAGGTAGTGGTTATGATAGATTCGATAGAAAAAAGGGAATAGTGTGCATTTTTCGTTGGGGATTCCCTGGAAGAAACCGTCGCATCTTCCTTCGATTCCTTATGAGAGATATTCAGTTGATTAGAATAGAGGTTAAAGAAGGTATTTACCCTCGGCGTGTACTTTATATGGAAATCAGAGGCCAGGGTGCCATCCCCTTGACTCGTACTGATGAGAATTTGACTCCGCGAGAAATTGAAAAAAGGGCTGCGGAGTTGGCCTATTTTTTGCGCGTACCAATTGAAGTATTTTGAAATGAATTGAAGAATTAATGCTTTCGCAGCATTGAGTAAGGACCTCATAAATTTTGTTATATAACAACTTAGCTTAAGTTTTTTCAGAGCGCTCAAAACAGAGGATCAAAAAATCGGGTCGTTTATAACTATAATCATTCTATTTCTCTCTTTTTTTGCTACTCGTTTTTGATTTTATCATATCCATATTTTTCTGAAATTTCCCTCAATTATTCCCGGTCTATGGGTAGCCGACGAAATTTTTCGAAATAATTGATCTAAGGGGGTTCTTTTGCCTCGAAATCCGAAAAAGCTTTTTTTGAAGTGGCTCGATGAGGGATTCATCGAAAGGATGAAGTTGCTTCGAATGAAGAAATAATAAAACAACATATTGTTTCCAGATCCAAGGACTAACCAATTAATGAAAAAGGGAGGGAGTAGATCTATAGATTCAATACCTTGTTATAGAACTCGTGTTTCGTGGAAATATCAGATTGGATAGAGTCGAGGAATGAGGTGGTTTCATTAGCAATTCACAGATTAAAAATGTCAAAAAAGAAAGCTTGCACCCCCCTTCTATATCTTGCATCTATAGTATTTTTGCCCTGGTGGATTTATCTCTCATTTAATAAAAGTATGGAATCTTTGGTGACTAATTGGTGGAATGCGCGGCAATCCGAAGTTTTTTTAAATGATATTCAAGAAAAGGGCGTTCTAGAAAAATTTATAGAATTAGAAGAACTATTCCTTTTGGACGAAATGGTAAAGGAATACCCGGATACACATATACAAACGCTTTCTATAGGAATACACAAAGAAACGATACAATTGGTCAAGATGCACAATGAGGGTTATATCCATACCATTTTACATTTTTCGACAAATATAATAAGTTTCGCTATTCTAAGTGGTTATTCTATTCTGGGTAATAAAGAACTTGTTATTATTAATTCTTGGGTTCGGGAATTTTTCTATAACTTAAGCGACACAATAAAAGCTTTTTTTATTCTTT